TAGTGGATCAACTCTATTACATAATTTGATTCCTAACTTTTATCCTGGATCACGGGATAAGTAAGCAAAGCAGTTCTTAACTCTATCGACCAAATAGCTTGCTAATTGATCTTTACGGTGCTTTCTCTGTCAATTCAATCCTTTATCCATGGAGTATATAGGCTTTATCCATTTCTTCTTAATTTTGGTTCTCGTGAAGTATCTTTACTTGCTACAGCTGATAAAAACCGTTGCTTTAGACGACGCATATGTAGAAAGCCTATTTCATTCTAGTATTTATTAGTTAATTGGATCTTTTTTCCTTCTTTCTATAGTAGAGATAGTCGCACGTAATGACAGATCACGGCCATATTATTAAAAGCTTGTGGTAAGAATGGGTTTCGTTCCAGTGCCCGGAAATAATATTCTAAAGCCCTTGTATGCTCTCCGTTGCTTGTGTGTATAAGTCCTATGTTATAGAGTATATAACTTCGATCATAGGGATCAATTTCTGGTCGCGTAGCTTCATAATAATTTTGTAAAGCTTCCGCATAATTTCCTTCGGATTGAGCCAACATCCGTTACGGTCGTTCATTCTATTCAAAGAATCTCCGTTCCAGAACCGTACGTGAGATTTTCATTTCATATGGCTCCTCCCTTCTTTCTGCGCATAGTACTAAGGGAAATAATCCATGAAATGAAAATTTGACTATTCTACTGAAAGGAGCTAGTATTTTTACAAGAAATCTCTAACCAGCCTTCCTGCAAGAGGTTTTTTATTAACACCAACTGTATTAGTACTAGATGGAAATGGTAACTCCAACAATTTCTTTGTCCCCAACGCCCCTATTTCCAGGAATTAGTCACTTCAACGATCTTTGATGGTTATACGGATACCCAAAGTATGAACGAGATGGATGTTTGTTGTCCCAACCATTCTTGTTAGCCCCGATACCGATAAGGAAAAGGGTAAGGTAATTTATAACAAAGTTTTCATGTTGTTGATTCCTAGGTGTAGTGCTTCTTCCCCTATGCTGCCTATTGGTACTGGTGGAGTAGGATTGACTCGCAATATGGAACCCATAGGTGTAACCTTTCGCTAAATACTAAAATCAACAATTGAAGCATCCGAGGCTGCATCAATCGAGGATACACGACAGAAGGAATTGTTCTATATACAAACTTCACCTTCACTAAGCGTGGGTTTATTTTAATAATTTGGTTTTTTCTATCTCGAACCATGTCTCTTTTCTTTCTCGTAATACTGGACCTAAAAAAAAAAGAATCAAATCGCACCATCTCTGTAATAGGTAAATGCCTTTTTTTCTCCGGAAGTTGTCGGAATTATTCGTAATAAGATATTGGCTACAATTGAAGAGGTCTTATCAATAAAATTTGCATTTATCTGAGATCTTGGCATAATTAACAATCCATTCTATAATTCTTTTCATTACCTTTAGGGTAAGGGGAAAATGATCCCGCAAACTAAAGGAATTGTATAGTACGAAATAACATAAAATAAAAACAGACTCATTTTTAAAAAAGATGTGGACCTTTTGTTTGGATTGGACAAGGAGAAATATTAAATATTGAAATCAGATTCGATTTCATTCTAATTTCGTAGTATAACAATGAACGGAACTATAACAATTTCATCTAAGTTGAATAACCAAGGATTTTACTGAGGATTCTGATAATTCGAGAAGTTTTTATTTGGTTATGATCCAAAGAAGAAACAAAAAACAAAACGGATACTTACCTTAGTCTAATCCATTCCATTTTTTTATAGAAAAATGATTTCGTTTTGTTTTTTGTTTGCATAACATGCATACGCCATGTCATACAATTTAAATAAAAAAATACACGGGACGAGTCAATAATTTGTATTAGATCTATGGGATAGCTAATGAGCTAAATTTTTGTTGAGAAATAGAAAATTTTATTTGATTTGAAAGGAATTTTTCCTATGGAACTATTCATCCGTCGCACTTGTACTGCAATAATATGAATGACTCGCTATTCACTATTCACTCGGTTTCTGGTCAATAATAAGATTATGTAGGAGAGATGGCCGAGTGGTTCAAGGCGTAGCATTGGAACTGCTATGTAGACTTTTGTTTACCGAGGGTTCGAATCCCTCTCTTTCCGGTTATCTTAATTCACCAACGTTACTGAATCAAATCAAATAACAATTGATACCATCATATCAACAAGAGGACCCTTATTTGATATAAATTCTCGATTCCTAATCACATTACTGTGATACATAAAATACAAATATCGGAAAAAGAAAGAGCAAAAAATATTACTGCTTGTCCGTTTGTGATAGGTGAATAATAAAAATTTGGACCAAGGCCCTTAAATCTATTTATTTTTATTTCGGCGAAAACAGACAAAATTCTATGAAATTTTCTTTGTTATTTTTGTGAGGTTTAAGTCTGACGGGAATAATATTCTACGACTAACAACTCATTTATTTTCAAACCAATCCATTTACTATCTACTATTTGATTTACTACTCCTTTATATTGGAATGAGTCAAAAGTCAAATGTTTTGGCAATTCCTCGTGGGGGGATAAAGAAATAGAATTTTTAATCAGAGCTTTCGATCTTTGTTTATCCTTCGTAGTAATAATATCTCTCGGTTTACAACGATAACTTGGTATATCCACTATACCACCATTAACTAAAATATGTCTATGGTTAACTAATTGCCTGGCTCCAGGAATCGTCGAAGCTATACCCAATCGGAAAAGGATATTATCTAAACGCATCTCAAGTAATTGTAGTAAAACCTGACCGGTTGACCCTTTGGCTTTTCCAGCGATATGCACATATCTAAGTAATTGTCGTTCTGTCAGACCATAATGAAACCGCAATTTCTGTTTTTCTTCTAGACGAATACGATATTGCGATCTTTTACCAGAACGCAATTGATTTTTAGGATCACTTCCGGATCTAGGTCTTTTACTAGTTAGTCCTGGTAAAGTCCCCAGACGACGTATTTTTTTGAAACGAGGTCCTCGGTAACGAGACATAAAGACTCCTTTTTTTTTTTATTTTATTGAAATTTCATTGTTTAAGAATAAACAAAAATGAAAACAGAACTCTAAATTAAGACTGAACTAAAGGATAAACAAAGCAAAGCTAAATTTATTGAAATACTACAAAGTAGAATAAAAGAAATTGTATCACTATCCGTATTTTTGGTATATATATATGTATGTATTATATATAATTTCTATATATAATTATTTTCTATATATAATTATAATTATGAATTCTCATTTTTTGTATATATAGGAAGTTGTGGCTCCTTTTTATAATTTGTTCTTTTATTATTTGTTCTGTAGAAAGAGATCTAATTCTTCCAATATGTTATTTTTTATAGTTGCAAGTTACCACGACATAATAGATGGATCCGTGATTCAACATTTTGAGAAAATGGGGAGAGAGACTCTCAATCACGTAAAAAATCGATAGAAAAAAGCCGGCTATCGGAGTCGAACCGATGACCATCGCATTACAAATGCGATGCTCTAACCTCTGAGCTAAGCGGGCTCACATATCACATACACATATCACATAACATAAGAGAAAAATAGTATATAGAAATCGAGGAAACTACCAGATTTCATCTATTAGCCAATCTTAGCTTAGCTATTTATTTTAATTTTATATTTATACTAACTATATTTATAGTTAATATGAACTACAACCATATAGTTGTATATAGTTCCTATTTTATTAACTATGATATTATATTCTAACTATTCTATCTATATCGTTATATTTAGATATAGTTAGAATATAATATATAGAACTATTTCTAACTATAATGTATAACATAATTTATTTACATATATATGTATGTATTTTTTTATTTTCCATATAATTTCTATATTAGATAGATTTTAGATATATAGTCCTTCTATTTATATATATATATCCTTCATATCCTTCTATTATATATAAAAATAAAAAAAAAATGGAATTTTACTTAATTTAATTTAATTAATTATAATATGATGAATATCAATTTAATCAAATTGTAATTTACAATTCGATAAAATTGAACTATTTCTGAAAACTAAAAACTTTTTAAAGCAGTTCTATAAAATTATAGAAATTTACTAGTAACTTATAATTTAATTGTTAATTATATATATAGTTATAGTGAATAATAGGTGCTAAGATAAGAAAAGATACAATCTAAATGAAAATGAGACATTCCTCTGGTTTGATTCGGAAAGGAAAGAGATAGGACGAAAAAAAAAGAATGAATATCGACCGTTCCACTATTTAAAGTCGTACTGTAAAAATGAAAGGTAGGGGGAAAGGTATATATGTTGGATATACCTATCCATATTGAATTGCGGATACATCAATGATAGAATCAATTTTTTATTGAAACAAGGTTAATCCAATATATATATATAAACTATGAACTGATGGGGGATAGACAAAAAAACTAGATAGGAGCATACAATACACTTTTTCAATATAGAAAAAATTATCTAACGAATTAAACAGGTCCAAACAAACAAAAAAAAGTAAAAGAAAATTCCAACTGGATCTTGGTATCAAAGGGGATATGGCGAAATTGGTAGACGCTACGGACTTGATTGGATTGAGCCTTAGTAAGGAAACCTGCTAAGTGTTAACTTCCAAATTCAGAGAAACCCTGGAATTTAAAATGGGCAATCCTGAGCCAAATCCTTAGTTTGATAAACCTTAGTTTTATCAAACTAGAATAAAAAAAAAGGATAGGTGCAGAGACTCAATGGAAGCTGTTCTAACGAATGAAGTTGACTATGTTTCGTTGGTAGTTGGAATCCGTCTATCAAAATTACAGAAAAGATGTTCCTATATACCTAATACATACGTATACATACTGACATATCAAATCAAACGATTAATCATGACTCGAATCCATTATCATTATATTATATGGATAATTATAATATGAAAAATTCAGAATTAGAGTTATTGTGCCAATGGAAGTTGAAAGAAGAATTGAA